GATGTCGTTATAATTGATAATAATGATCAAACTCTTATAAAAAATTTTATTAATTTCCATGAAATCAATAAAAAAGTTCCTCGATGGTCATACAAATTAACAAGTGAGTTGGAAGAATTGGAAGGCGAAACTGAAGAAAATGTACCAACGGAGCCTGGACTTCGTTCAAGAAAAGCAAAACGTGTAGTGGTTTTTACTGATAAAGAGCCGCATAACGAGATTTATACTAATGTCAAAGATAATCAAAATTCTGATCAAAAAGATGAAATGGCTTTGATCCGGTATTCACAACAATCTGATTTTCGTCGAGAGATTATTAAAGGATCCATGCGTTCCCAAAGGCGTAAAACTGTTATTTGGGAATTTTTTCAAGCAAAAGCACATTCGCCCCTTTTTTTTGATAGAATAGATAAACTTTTTTTTTTTTCGTTTGATATATGGGGGCTAAAAAAAAAAATTCTTCGAAATTTCATGTGGAAAAAAAAAAAAAAAATTGATAAAAAAGAAGAAGAACAATCAAAAATAGAAGAAAAAAGACGGATAGAAATTGCGGAAACTTGGGATAGCTTCCTATTTACTCAAATAATACGAGGTTCTCTCTTAGTAACTCAATCTATTCTTAGAAAATATATTATATTACCTTTATTGATAATAATTAAAAATAGCATCCGTATGGTATTATTTCAATTTCCCGAGTGGTCTGAGGATTTAAAGGATTGGAAACGTGAAATGTATGTTAAATGTACTTATAATGGGGTTCAACTATCCGAAACAGAATTTCCAAAAAACTGGTTAACGGATGGTATTCAGATAAAAATCCTATTTCCGTTTTATCTTAAACCTTGGCATAAATCTAAATTTCAATCATTTCAGAAGGCTCGACTAAAAAAAACAAAAGGAGAAAAAAATGATTTTTGTTTTTTAACGGTTTGGGGACTGGAAACTGACCTACCTTTTGGTTCTCCCCAAAAAAAGCCTTCTTTTTTTGAACCTATTTTAAAAGAATTAAAAAAAAGAATCAAAAAATCCAAAACGAAGTCTTTTCTGGTTTTAAGAATTTTCAAAGAAAGAGCAACAATTTTCCTAAAAGTCGCAAAAGAAATAAAAAACTGGATTATCAAAAACTTTCTTTTTCTAAAAGGAAAAATAAAAAACCTTTCAAAACGAAATCGAATTCCATTAGTTGGCCTGAGAGAAATATATGAATTAAATGAAACTAAAAAAGATTCAATAATGAGTAATCAGATGATTCATGAACTATCTGTTCAAAAAAAATCCATGGAGTGGACAAATTCTTCACTCAGCGAAAACAAAATAAAAAATGTGATTGATAGAATAAAGACAATCAGAAATCAAACAGAAGAAATTTCAAAAGAAAAAGAAAAACTAACTAATAGTTGTAACAAACCGTGTTATGATTCTAAAATAATTAAGTCATCAAAAAAAAGTTGGCAGACATTAAAAAGAAAAAATACTCGATTAATTCGTAAATCTGTTTTTTTTATAAAATTTTGCGTTGAACAACTGTCTATAACTATTTTTCTAGGTATCGTTAATATTCCAAGAATTACTACACAACTTTTTTTTGAATCAACAAAAAAAATTCTTGATAGATATATTTACAAGAATGACGAAAATGGAGAAAAAATTAATAAAAAAAAAAATACCATTTATTTTATTTCGACTATCAAAAATTTCATATCCAATAAAAAAAAAATTAGTTATGACTTATGCTCTTTATCACAAGCATATGTATTTTTCAAATTATCACAAATTCAAGTTAGTAACTTTTCTAAATTAAAGGCTGTTTTTGAATATAACATATACATAACATCCTTTTTTGTTAAGAATCAAATAAAGGGGCTTTTTCAAGAACAAGGAATCTTTCATTATCAATGGAAAGATAAAACCCTTTTAAATTCCGAAGTAAATCAATGGAAAAACTGGTTACGAAGTCATTCTCAATATAATTTACCTCAGATTACATGGGCTAGATTAGTAACCCAAAAATGGAAAAAGAAAATAAACCAAGACTCTCTCGTTCTAAACCCAAGTTTAACTAAAGTGGATTCATATGAAAAAAAAATTTTTGATAATTACAAAAAACAAAATTTTTTTGAGGCCAACTCGTTTTTAAATCCAAAACATAATTTTAAAAAGGATTCTATATATAATCTTTTTTGCTACAAATCTATTCATTCTACAGAAAAATTTTTTGATATGTCTATAGGCATTGCTCTAGATAATTGTTTAGTCTCTTGTTTTCTAGAAAAATATAATATTCGGGGTATAGGGGAAATTCGGCATAGAAAATATTTGGATTGGAGAATTCTCAACTTTTGGTTTAGAAAAAAAGTAAATATTGAGCCTGATACCAAGAGTCAAAAAAAATATATTAAGACTAAAGTTCAGAATTATCAAAGAATTGATAAAATAACTAAGACGGATCTTGCCAATCAAAAAATAAACTTTTTTGATTGGATGGGAATGAATGAAAAAATACTAAATAATCGTATAACAAATTTTGACTTTTTTTTCTTTCCAGAATTTTTCTTATTTTCTAGTACATATAAAACGAAACCGTGGGTCATACCAATTAAATTACTTCTTTTCAATTTTAATGAAACAAAAAATGTGAATAAACAGATCACTCTAAAGAAAAAAGGTTTTATACCATCAAATGAAAAAAAATCCCTTCGATTTTATAATCTAAATAAAGAAGAAAACGAATCGGCAGGTCAAGAAGAGTTTGAATTAGATAAAGAAACAAAAAGAAATCCGGAATCAGCTCTATCAAACCAAGAAAAAAATATTGAAGAAAATTATGCAGACTCGAAGATAAAAAAACGTAAAAATAAAAAACAACTAAAAAGCAATACCGAAGCGGAACTTGATTTATTTCTCAAAAGGTATTCGCGTTTTCAATTGCGATGGAATTGTTTTTTTAATCAAAAAATTCTCAATAATGTAAAAGTATACTGTCTCTTGGTTCGACTAAAAAATCCAAACGAGATAGCGATATCTTCTATTGAAAGAGGAGAGATGAGCCTAGATATTCTAATGATTGAGAAGAATTTTACTTTTGCAAAATTAATGAAAAAAGGAATATTAATTATTGAACCTGTCCGTTTGTCTGTAAAAAACGACGGACAACTTATTATATATAGAACCATCGGGATTTCATTGGTTCATAAAAATAAATACAAAATAAGTAAAAGATCAAAAAAAAAAAGCTATATTGATAAAAAAAATAATTATGATTTCTTTGTCCCTGAAAATATTCTATCCCCTAAACGACGTAGAGAATTTAGAATTCTAATTTGTTTCAACTTAAAAAAAAAAAATGCGAGGGATAGAAATTCAAGATTTGATACGAATATTCAAAACTTGACCACAGTTTTGCATAAAAAGAAAGATCTTGATAAGGATAAAAATAACCTAATTAAATTAAAATCCTTTCTTTGGCCCAATTTTCGATTAGAAGATTTAGCTTGTATGAATCGCTATTGGTTTAATACTACTAACGGAAATCATTTCAGTATCATAAGAATACATATGTATACCCGATTTCAAATTCATTAATGATAGATCCTTTTTACTATATTTTTACTATATATATAATATATAAGTTACGGTATATGAAAACAATTGTATGCACAAATATGAGGGATTGTTTTAAATTCAATCTTTATACGTGAGATTCATTTAATTAATAATAGAGATACCAATCAGAGCAGATCCATAAATAAATTAACAGAATCCTCCTTTTTTAGATCAAAATTTAGACTTTTTTTAATTAAGAATTAAGAAGTTGATAATTAAATTTGGATCCTTGTACAAAAAAACTACCATTATTATTACTGATCAGTAAAATTCATATCTTTCAATTCATATTAAAAAGGGAAGGATTTCTTTTTATGATAAAAAATACATTCATTTCATTTCAAGAAAAAAAAGAAGAAAGCAGGGGATCCGTTGAATTTCAAGTATTCAGTTTCACTAATAAGATACGAAGACTTACTTCACATTTGGAATTGCACAGAAAAGATTATTTATCTCAGAGGGGTCTACGAAAAATTCTGGGAAAACGTCAACGACTGCTGGCTTATTTGTCAAAAAAAAATAGAGTACGTTATAAAGAATTAATTAATCAGTTGAATATTCGGGAATTAAAAACTCGTTAAATTCCAAAATTATGAATTAGTGAATTTTTTAGATCTTGAATTTTTTAATAAACTTCTTTTTCAACAATCTAATTCATGCCAGAACGAATCAAGGAAAAACTTATGAAGAGACCAGTTACAGGAAAAGATCTTATGATAGTCAATATGGGACCTCACCACCCATCCATGCATGGTGTTCTTCGCTTAATTGTTACTCTAGATGGTGAGGATGTTGTTGACTGTGAACCCATATTGGGTTATTTACACAGAGGAATGGAAAAAATTGCAGAAAACCGAGCAATTATACAATATTTACCTTATGTAACGCGGTGGGATTATTTAGCTACTATGTTTACAGAAGCAATAACAGTAAATGGACCAGAACAATTGGGAAATATTCAAGTTCCTAAAAGGGCCAGCTATATCAGAGTAATTATGTTGGAATTGAGTCGTATAGCGTCTCATCTGTTATGGCTTGGCCCTTTTATGGCAGATATTGGGGCACAGACTCCCTTTTTCTATATTTTCAGAGAACGAGAATTTGTATATGATCTATTCGAAGCTGCCACCGGTATGAGAATGATGCATAATTTTTTTCGTATTGGAGGAATAGCGGCTGATTTACCTTATGGTTGGATAGATAAATGCTTGGATTTTTGTGATTATTTTTTAACAGAGGTTGTTGAATATCAAAAACTGATTACACGAAATCCTATTTTTTTAGAACGAGTTGAAGGCGTTGGGATTATTGGTGGGGAAGAAGCAATAAATTGGGGTTTATCCGGACCAATGCTACGCGCATCCGGAATACCATGGGATCTTCGTAAAGTTGATCGTTATGAGTCTTACGATGAATTTGAATGGGAAATTCAGTGGCAAAAACAAGGAGATTCATTAGCTCGTTATTTAGTACGACTTAGCGAAATGACAGAATCCATCAAAATTATTCAACAGGCTCTGGAAGGACTTCCGGGGGGTCCCTATGAGAATTTAGAAAGCAGAGGCTTTGATAAAAAAAGTAATCCAGAGTGGAATGATTTTGAATATCGATTCATTAGTAAAAAACCTTCCCCTACTTTTGAATTATCGAAACAAGAGCTTTATGTAAGAGTTGAAGCTCCAAAAGGGGAATTGGGAATTTTTCTCATAGGAGATCAAAGTGGTTTTCCTTGGAGATGGAAAATCCGACCGCCGGGTTTTATTAATTTGCAAATTCTTCCTGAACTAGTTAAAAGAATGAAATTGGCTGATATTATGACGATACTCGGTAGCATAGATATAATTATGGGAGAAGTTGATCGTTAAAATGATAATTTATGCAACAGAAGTACAAACTATAAATTCTTTTGTTAGATTGGAATCTTTAAAAGAGGGCTATGGACTCATATGGATATTTGTCCCTATATTTTCTCTTGTATTGGGAATCATAACAGGTGTACTAGTAATTGTGTGGTTAGAAAGAGAAATATCTGCAGGGATACAACAACGTATTGGACCTGAATACGCCGGCCCATTGGGAATTCTTCAAGCTCTAGCCGACGGGACAAAACTACTTTTCAAAGAAGATCTTCGTCCATCTAGAGGAAATACTCCTTTATTTAGTATTGGACCATCTATAGCAGTTATCTCTATTTTACTAAGTTATTCAGTAATTCCCTTTAGCAATCACCTTGTTTTAGCGGATCTCAATATCGGTATTTTTTTATGGATTGCCATCTCAAGTATTGCTCCGATTGGACTTCTTATGTCAGGGTATGGATCAAACAATAAATATTCTTTTTTAGGTGGTCTGCGAGCTGCTGCCCAAGCGATTAGTTATGAAATACCATTAACTCTATGTGTTTTATCAATATCTCTACGTGCGATTCGTTGAAACATAAACATTTATTTTGACTATTCCGTTTCTTCTAGACGAATAAGTTAAAAAACGGAATATATATATATATATATATATATATATATATTTATCTTTCGGGTTAATCTTAATAAAAGGAATTTGATAGTTATATATGAGTGAAAAAAAACTGCTTAGAAATTAGCAGTAAAAAGAAAAATTGAGTCTCATTTCCTATGTACAAAGGTTAAACGGAAATAAACATAAGCGTAAGAATCGCTTTACCCCAAGGTTGGTTGATTAGTCATCCTGGCTTGAAGCGGGTTAAAAAAAATATTAACCGTATGACGTTTTCACTATCAGTTATATAAATTACCATACATGTATTACAAAGTGAGCGGCAATTAGGTAAAAACACGTGGATGGTTAGAAACACCAAAATACACAAAGAATTTGTAATAGAGATTAACCAAATTGAAAACGCTATTTATACATAACATAAGATAACAAAAAAAGAAGGTTAATTGGGGCTTGAAATTAGTAGAAATGATCAGGCAGTACTCCCCAAGATTCCGATTCAGAGTATGCTCCCATCCACCGATAAATGTAATGACTATCAGAAACGAAATAATCCTTTATTTTTTAAGTCCACCGACTTTTTTTAGAAGAATAGGAACGAAACAAGGATATTTATTTTGATATATTTTGAAACTAAAATAGAATTTCTATCATGAATAATAAACTAATAGGATGTCTAATTCTTTTTCGTAATTGAAAACCACGACGGGCTGAAATACCTAGTTTTTTTACAAGGAGTGTTTTATTAAAGGATTAAGTTATTACTCAACAAATAGAAATGAAAATTTGTAAAGGATGAGATGAATTCCGAAGCGCGTTTTTTGTTCTTAGAATTTGAGCAGACAGAATTCCATTGGTATAATTCGGGACCCCAGATATATTTCTATTTAATCTATTTTAGAACACATCTAAATAATACTAATCTGGTCCTTAGATTTATTTATGGCCCCCGAGGAGCCGTATGAGGCGAAGACCTCATGTACGGTTTTGTAATAGCGGTGAGAATAGTAATGTTATCACCGACTAGGATTATCTAACAGTTTAAGTACAGTTGATATAGTTGAGGCACAATCAAAATATGGTTTTTGGGGATGGAATTTATGGCGTCAACCTATAGGTTTTATCATTTTTCTAATTTCTTCCCTAGCAGAATGCGAGAGATTACCTTTTGATTTACCAGAAGCGGAAGAAGAATTAATAGCAGGTTATCAAACTGAATATTCCGGTATCAAATTTGGTTTATTTTACGTTGCTTCTTATCTAAATCTATTAATTTCCTCATTATTTGTAACAGTTCTATACTTAGGCGGTTGGAATATTTCTATTCCGTATATATCTATTCTGGAACTATTTGAAAGGGATCAAATTTTTGGAACAACAATTGGTATCTTTATTACATTAGCTAAAACTTATTTGTTCTTGTTCATTTCTATCGCAACCAGATGGACTTTACCTAGGCTAAGAATGGATCAACTATTAAATCTTGGGTGGAAATTTCTTTTACCGATTTCCCTTGGTAATCTATTATTAACAACTTCTTTCCAACTCTTTTCACTCTAAATTGAAAATGAATCCAACATATTCATTACTTGTTTTAAACAAGAGAAAGAAACAAAGATCAAATTATTCATAGATAATTACAATATGCTTCCTATGATAACCGGGTTCATGAATTATGGTCAACAAACCCTACGAGCTGCAAGGTATATTGGTCAGGGTTTCATGATTACCTTATCCCACACAAATCGTTTACCTGTAACTATTCAATATCCCTATGAAAAATTAATAACATCAGAACGTTTCCGCGGTCGAATCCATTTCGAATTTGATAAATGCATTGCTTGTGAAGTATGTGTTCGAGTATGTCCTATAGATCTGCCTGTTGTTGATTGGAAATTGGAAACCAATATTCGAAAAAAACGATTGCTTAATTACAGTATTGATTTTGGAATTTGTATATTTTGTGGTAATTGTGTTGAGTATTGTCCAACAAATTGTTTGTCAATGACTGAAGAATATGAATTTTCAACTTATGATCGTCACGAGTTGAATTATAATCAAATAGCTTTGGGTCGTTTACCAATGTCAGTAATTGACGATTACACTATTCGAACAATTTTGAATTCACCTCAAACAAAAAATGGGTAAACCCATTAATTTTATTAAAAAAAGAATGCAAAACTTTTATATAAAGAATTTAATTAAAAACTTGTATTTATAGAATAATATTAAGTATTAAGGCTCATACTTTTAATACTTTTAATATAATATATTCGTAATTACTTTCTTGAAATATATAGGTTGAAAATATTAGAATAAAAAAAGCGAAACTGTCTAATAATTGTATCTACATCAATTAATATCCATTAGATTCTAATTTCACTCTATTAGAAACATATTAAAAACAAATTCCCCGGTTAAATTAATAAGGTCATGAAAAGGATTTCGATTTTTTTCTTTTTTTAATAATATAATGGATTTGCCTGGACCAATACATGATTTTCTTTTAGTTTTTCTGGGATCCGGTCTTCTAGTAGGAGGTCTGGGAGTGGTATTACTTCCTAACCCAATATTTTCAGCCTTTTCCTTAGGATTTGTTCTTGTTTGTATATCTTTATTGTATATTCTAGCAAATTCCCATTTTGTAGCTGCTGCACAACTCCTTATTTACGTGGGGGCCATAAATGTTTTAATCATATTTGCTGTGATGTTCATGAATGATTCAGAATATTCTACAGATTTCAATCTGTGGACTGTTGGGAATGGGATTACTTCATTGGTTTGTACAACTATTCTTTTTTCATTAATTTCTACTATTCTCGATACGTCATGGTACGGGGTTATTTGGACTACAAGATTAAACCAGATTTTAGAGCAAGATTTAATAAGTAATAGTCAACAAATAGGAATTCATTTATCAACAGATTTTTTTCTTCCATTTGAACTCATTTCCATAATTCTTTTAGTTGCTTTGATAGGTGCAATTTCTGTGGCTCGTCAATAAAAAAGGGTTCTAATTAGTAAAGACCAAAGAAAACTTTGTGTTTGTGTATGTTATGAAATTTTTTTACTAATATAGTTTTTATTCGTACTTTGTTGTTATATTCTAGTTGATTGAATCCGGTGAATTGTTTTTATTATTCATATTGAATTGAAATGAATCAAAATTGATAAGGAGTTGCTCAATGATACTCGAACATGTACTTGTTTTGAGTGCCTATTTATTTTTGATTGGTCTTTATGGATTGATCACGAGTCGAAATATGGTTAGGGCTCTTATGTGCCTTGAACTTATACTCAATGCAGTTAATATGAATTTCGTAACATTTTCTGATTTTTTTGATAATTCCCAACTAAAAGGGGATATTTTCTGCATTTTTGTTATAGCAATTGCAGCCGCTGAAGCAGCTATTGGATTAGCTATAGTCTCTTCAATTTATCGTAACAGAAAATCAACTCGCATCAACCAATCGACCTTATTAAATAAGTAGCATAAATAAAAAAATTATAGGTTGAAATTTGCATATATTATAGGTTATGACTTACTAGATTATATTTGTGAAAATCTAAGAAATCAAAGTATTTTAGCCCCATTTTTTATCAATTGAGCCAGAATTCATTAAAAAAATTCTATTAAAGGAAATCATTGCTTCATCTAGTATTTTAATATATGATTTAGTTATAAGTTTACTAGATTGAAAATTTATGACATTCAAAAAACTATAGATCCTATGTCACATTCAGTAAAAATTTATGATACCTGTATAGGATGTACTCAGTGTGTCCGAGCATGCCCTACAGACGTATTAGAAATGATACCTTGGGATGGATGTAAAGCTAAGCAAATAGCTTCTGCTCCAAGAACCGAGGATTGTGTTGGTTGTAAGAGATGTGAATCTGCCTGTCCAACGGATTTTTTGAGCGTTCGAGTTTATTTATGGCATGAAACAACTCGAAGCATGGGTCTAGCTTATTGATACGTTACCGAAAACCTCATTTGAATAAATTTTGAATACATTTTATTTTTTTTTTATTGACAAGTACTCGTACTCAAAAAAGTTCAATTATATTTTTTTATTTATATATTTTTTTTGAGTACGCGTTCTTTGGACCTGGTGTATCTTGTCTTTACCACGAATGATTTTCCTTGGTTAACAATAATTGTTGTTTTTCCAATATCTGCCGGTTCGTTAATGTTATTTCTCCCGCATAGGGGAAATAAAGTCAATAAATGGTATACTATATGCATTTGTATCTTAGAACTTCTTATAACGACCTACGCTTTTTGTTATAATTTTAAAATGGACGATCCATTAATTCAACTGTCCGAAGATTATAAATGGATCAATTTTTTTGATTTTTATTGGAGATTGGGAATAGATGGACTTTCTATAGGAACGATTTTACTGACGGGATTTATTACTACTTTAGCTACTTTAGCGGCTTTTCCAGTTACTCGGGATTCCCGATTATTCCATTTCTTGATGTTAGCAATGTACAGCGGTCAAATAGGATCATTTTCTTCTCGGGATATTTTACTTTTTTTCATCATGTGGGAATTAGAATTAATTCCCGTTTATCTCCTTTTATCCATGTGGGGTGGAAAGAAACGTCTGTATTCAGCTACAAAATTTATTTTGTACACTGCAGGAAGTTCTATTTTTTTATTAATAGGAGTTTTAGGTATAAGTTTATACGGTTCGAACGAACCAACATTAAATTTAGAACTATTAGCTAATCAATCCTATCCTGTCACACTCGAAATACTATTTTATATTGGATTTCTTATTGCTTTTGCCGTTAAATCACCGATTATACCTTTACATACTTGGTTACCTGACACCCACGGCGAGGCACATTACAGTACCTGTATGCTTCTTGCTGGAATCTTATTAAAAATGGGAGCATACGGGTTGGTTCGAATCAATATGGAATTATTACCTCACGCTCATTCTATGTTTTCTCCTTGGTTGATGGTAATCGGTACAATCCAAATAATTTATGCAGCTTCAACATCTCTCGGTCAACGTAATTTAAAAAAGAGAATAGCCTATTCTTCTGTATCTCATATGGGTTTTATAATTATAGGTATTGGTTCTATAACGGATCCTGGGCTTAATGGAGCTATTTTACAAATAATCTCTCATGGATTTATTGGCGCTGCACTTTTTTTCTTGGCAGGAACGAGTTATGATAGAATCCGGCTTGTTTATCTTGATGAAATGGGTGGAATGGCTATCTCCATTCCAAAGATATTTACAATGTTCACTATCTTATCGATGGCTTCCCTTGCATTACCGGGCATGAGTGGTTTTGTTGCGGAATTAATCGTTTTTTTTGGAATAATTACCAGCCAAAAATATTTCTTAATCTCAAAAATTTTAATTATTTTTGTAATGGCAATTGGAATGATATTAACTCCTATATATTTATTATCTATGTCACGCCAAATGTTCTATGGATACAAGTTAATTAATGCCAAAAACTTTTCTTTTTTTGATTCTGGACCCCGAGAGTTATTTCTTTCAATCTCTATTCTTATACCCATAATTGGTATTGGGATTTATCCTGATTTTGTGCTCTCATTAGCAAGTGACAAGGTCGAATCCATTTTATCTAATTATTTTTATGGATAGTTTTCAGGAAATAAAAAAAAACAGTAAATTGAATTATAATAATAAGTCTTTGGTTTTTGTATTATGAGAACCTTTTGAATCATTGTACTATTTGATTCAAAAGGTTCTTGATGATTTACTACTAAAACTAAATTAGATTTCTTAACTTATATGAAGTTATATATAGATGCTATTCTTTTTTATTTGGATTCTTTTCTTTTTTGGTTAATGTTTTAGTTAATTCGATGTAAATGAACCATAACTATGTAAACCTATTCCTAAAAGATTGACGCCAAAATAGCATATCCAAATTAAAAGAAAGCCTATCGAAGCCACAATTGCAGAATTTATACCTCGAACATTCCTATTTGTTTTAATATGTAAATAAATTGCGAATATGGTCCAAGTAATAAATGCCCAGGTTTCTTTTGGATCCCAATTCCAATATGAACCCCATGTTTCATTAGCCCATACAGCGCCTGAAAGAATGCCGACGGTTAAAAAGATAAATCCAAGACTAATAATACGAAAACTCCAATAATCTAATTGTTCAATCAATTGATACCTATAATAATTTCTAGAAAAACTAAAATTAATGTTTTGTTGTAGTAAAATAGAATTTCTTTCGTTTATGTAGTAAAGTACATCAAAAGAAAATAATTCATTTAATAAAAATTTTTTTTTCATATTCTTTGTCCAAAAAGTAGATCCTACTTTGCGAAATGTAATGACTAGAAGAGCTATTGATAATAATGATCCGCATAACAGAGCGCCATAGCCTAATATCATCATACTTACGTGCATCATTAACCACTGGGACTGTAGAGCTGGTACTAATATTGCAGACTGAGGCATTTTGTTTAAAAGACCTGAAGTAGCAAAACCCTGAATAAAAATAGCACTTGGCGCAGTTATTGCGTTTAAGTGATTTTTTTGTTTTTTATTAAAATAGGAAACCATATGAATAATTGAAAAAGCCCATGAAAGAAAAATTAATGATTCATATAAATTGCTTAATGGAAAATGTCCTGAATAAATCCAACGCGTGAATAACAATCCTGTTATACCAAAAAACGTAATTACGATTCCTTTATCTGATGAATCAAAAAATCCTATGATTTCATCTAAATTAACTAATAAAGTTAAAAAATAAATTGTTAGTACAATTGAAACGACCGAAAAAGATATATGAGTTAATATATGCTCTAAAATTGAAAAAATCATAAAAAATTTGTTAAAAATTAATAAATTAATACTAGGTTTTGTTTTACCCGATTTTAGAAAAAAAGTCGGGTATTTATTTGATTATAAAACTTATAATATCTCTTTTATAAGATCTTATGCCGCTACTCGGACTCGAACCGAGATGCTCTAGCACTGCTTCCTAAGAGCAGCGTGTCTACCAATTTCACCATAGCGGCAACTTGTTCAAAACAATACTAACAAGTTTTTACTCAATTGTCGAGATTCAATTTTAAATAAAGAAGCCAATTCAATGGAATTTACAATTGATTTCATTAATAAAAAAACGCTTTTTCTAAAAATTAAAACTTCTCAAAAATCCTTAGAAATTTTAAATAAAATAAGATTTGCCTAAGTTGCTCACGAGAAATGAAAAAAAAATAATTATCAAAATATCTATTTTCATGCATCTTTTTATATTGTACAAACATAAGATTTTTTGATCACTTAAAAATAATATAATATATTATTACTTATTATTATTATCTAATATTCACTTATTGTGGATAGATGCTTTTATAACTTTGATTCCAAGTAAAGAATAGAAGAATTCAGAGAAATAATAATTCCTAAAGGTATAAAGTTAAAAATTTTTCACTTAAATTAATTAATTTCAAGAACCTATTGATTTCGCTTAAAGATCTTGTATTTCCTCTTAAGAGGAAATACAAGATCTTTATTTATTATTTTAGTGGTGGGGAAAAAAAGAATCCCCCGTTTTGGAAATATAAAAAAATAGGAACCTTTCTTTTTTATCTATATATTATCGTTTCTTTTTTTTTTTCTTTTGGTTCCTTTTTTTTTATATGTATTCTAAAAAATTTGTTTTTTTTAAGTTAGGCTAATTCTAATTATTCTAGTGTTTTTTATTTATTTTGTTGTACAAAAAAACTTTTTGAATTACCTGTGGAAAGTGATTTCCCTAAGGAAAAAGCTTTCAACGATGTCCAATATCCCTTCCTTTTCCAAATTTTTTTACGAATACGCTTTTTCGAGATAGAAGTACGTTTTTTTGGAACTGCCATTCAAAAATGAAAAAAGTTTTTCAGTGGTATAATTGGATGTCAAAGACATTTATTATTCTATTCTTTCGTACTCCATATCGAGTGATTTTTTTCTTTCAAATTTTATTATATATTATTTTTAAAACAGACATTCAAAAGTTTAAAACCCAACTGTTTTTTAACTTTTTTTTTTATAGATTATATTATAAAAAAAATTATTAAATTTCTTCACTTCATATGTAAAAAAAAAATATCGATTATAATAATATTTTTTTTTGAAAAAAAAACTCATTTAGTGTACTGGAAGACAATCACTAAATTCAATAATTAAAATTCATTCCTTAATAATTCTAACTAATCAAACTCAAATAACTTTTTTCGGTAAAGTTTTTTTTTTATTATATAATTAATATTAAGTATTTTTTTTCGTGTAAATCTTTGTTCTATTCTTAATATATGTATATAAATTATTGTAATACGGAATTATAATTCACTTTTTCTGTATCTGCATAAAATCAAAATTTTTTTTAGTAGTAAAAAAAAAAAAAAAAAAGACAAATCGTTTTTGTGACAGTAACTTAGTAATATTATTTAATCACTTCTACTTTTTTGATTTGAATATATATTTCTTTTCAAAGGTTTATGAAGGATTATACTAATTCGAAAAAAAATTCTATTTAGGTTTGAAATTACATGCTGTTGTATTGTCCCCTTTGAAAAAAAAATATATATATACAAACCAGTGAATAAGAAATAATAAATTTAAGAATAAAATAAAAAGGGTTTTTTATTTTATGGAACATACATATCAATATTCATGGATTATCCCTTTCATTCCACTTCCAGTACCTATTTTACTAGGAGTTGGACTTCTACTTTTTCCGACAGCAACAAAAAACCTTCGACGTATGTGGACTTTTCTGAGTATTTTTTTGTTAAGTATAGTTATGATCTTTTCGCTCTATCTATCTATTCAACAAATTTTTATAAGTTACATTCATCAAAATGTATGGTCTTGGACCATAAATAATGAATTTTCTTTTGAGTTCGGTTACTTTATTGAT